GAAGGAACCGGACATGATAATTTTTCATCATCCGGCTCGAGCAAGAACCAAAGGAATGACAGAACTAGATACATATAAAATCTATATTTCATACATATCTCCACATATATAATGACTCTATGTAAGAAAAGATTTACCAAATTCCATTTTACGGAGTTGCAACTATTCATTGAAAAGAATTCAGTTCTTACAAGTAAATGCTCAATACCCAAGTAGGCTTACAAATTTGATCATGATCAAGTGCTTTTTGGATTGTCTCATGTCTTTTGATTGGCGTTTATCCCCACAACATCTCGATTTTCTTACATACAAAGTATTTACTTGTTACTAATAAAGTCTAGCCGCTGTTCTTCCTTAGATCCCTTATTTCACTCCGATAGTATCATAGATCGGGATCGATGCAGAGGAAATGAATGCATTTCTACACTATAAATAAAATTAAGTAAGTGGAATAGATAGAACATTGGATCATGCCACATCACTTATTCTATTCTACGGGATCTTACGGAGCCTGTTCATGCATGACATGATTCGGGTATGATCATAGAAAAGATTCTCCTCAAGCGAACCTGCCTATCCTCTGCTACATAGGGGGACTTACGTGGTGGTTGGATGCGGAGACACATTTGGTTATGAATTCCAACGTGGCGGATAAAATCATATATCTGCATGGCCCAATTAATAGTTCAAGTCACACACTCCCATAATCCATCCTCTCTTCGGAAAATCCACTTCAACTATTCGTATCAATTAAAAAATACAATACTTCGGAGTTGAAGAGAAGTATCCAAATAACATGTCTTATTTTTTCAATAATCCATATTTGTAGCAATGAAATAGTATTGTTCCTTCCCAATATGATATATGATCAATTACAAATATCTATGATCTGTCTTCTCTATAAAGGACCCGAAATACCTTGCTTACGTATCATTGGAAAGTGCATTAACATAAATACGGCAGTAAGAAGAGGCAATACAAAAGTGTGTAAACTATAAAAACGAGTCAAAGTGGATTGGCCCACACTAGCACTTCCACGTAATAACTCTACCAAAGGCGATCCTATTACAGGAATAGCTTCAGGTACACCTGTCACGATTTTTACTGCCCAATAACCAATTTGGTCCCGAGGTAAGGAATAACCAGTTACACCAAAAGATGCAGTCAATACAGCTAAAACCACACCTGTAACCCAAGTTAATTCGCGGGGTTTTTTAAATCCACCTGTGAGATATACACGAAATACGTGCAGGATCATCATTAGAACCATCATACTTGCTGACCATCGATGAACTGATCGAATTAACCAACCAAAATTGGCCTCAGTCATTATGTATTGAACAGAGGAAAAAGCTTCTGTAACGGTTGGACGATAGTAAAAAGTCATAGCAAAACCTGTAGCTACTTGTACTAAAAAACAAGTAAGTGTGATCCCCCCTAAACAATAAAATATGTTGACATGAGGAGGAACATATTTACTAGTTATATCATCCGCAATCGCCTGAATCTCGAGACGTTCCTCAAACCAATCATATACCTTATTGAGATAGGTAATCCAAAGGAATTCCCCCTCTGAGAACCGTATATGAGAATTTCATCTCGTACGGCTCAAGCGGAAACACACAAATACTGATTTCAACGGATATGTAATAGAAAGTTCAAAACTTCTTAGCCATTTGATTCGATTTGCCCCAAAGATACGAAGTAACAAAAATCCGGAATCTCTTCTTTGTGATGATAATGCCAAAAATATCAAGTTGGCTCATCCGTCTTTCTTTATGTTGATCGTTACAGGCCTCTTGAATCTTCTCTTCCCTATTTATTTATTTTTTTATTTGTTATTTGATTTGTTGTTTTTTGTGCGTAATGCAGATTAACAATAGTTTTGCTATTGATAGGAATTCCCTTGTTGAGACCCTATGAATCAATTGAAACCTCAGATTCATACTAGAACCACGATGATTTAATCAAGCAAAGCCTCAAGCTAAACTCAAAGGTTCTCTGAGTAAGAACCGTTTGATGATCACTTATTCAATGAATGGATGTAATGACTCAACAAAATCTAGAGAAACATTTGTCCTTTGTTCAAACTGAAAGAAGAAAAATCGTTTGATTTAGGAAATACCTATTTGAATTTTTTTTTTGAGTCCGGTTGCGAAGTCTGAATAGTAAATAGTAGGTATGAATCATAGTTCAAATATTTCTTTTCTTGATCTATTCTATATATTCCGTGCTCCAGATACTAGAATAAATATCCGACGAGGTAGAATCATCTTGATAGAGATGACAGGCCCATTTTCTGTATTATCAATAGGATCAATTATAACAAGTCACACACTCATATTCCGGAAATACCGAAACAAATAAATCTCACGGTCGAACTACCAGAATGGTCTAGAAATCCGAGTCTTTCTTAAGTATTAAGTAAAGTAATTTTTTTGATTGAAAAACTAGGACTTTCTAGTTCTTATGAACCTAACTCATTGAAATTCCATCCAGTAAAACGGAAGAATTATAAATTTCCAAAATAATAGATAGGAATATCGCAAATAGAGCCATTGCGACCCCCATAAGTGGTGTAGTCCCCCAGCCCGGTGCTACTTTACCATATTCCGAATTCAATGGTTTCAATAAATTCCCTACAGTAGTTCGTCTTGGCCCAGATCTAGAACTACCCTCAACGGTTTGTGTAGCCATAAAATACTATTCATTGGTTGAGATCTGTTGACTTTGTATACCATTCCGTTGTAGTTGTAAATAAACGATCTTATCGTAGATCCATTGTGATCTTGAAATTATCTAAAAATGGAAACAGCAACCCTAGTCGCCATCTCCATATCTGGTTTACTTGTAAGCTTTACTGGGTACGCCTTATATACCGCTTTTGGGCAACCCTCTCAACAACTAAGAGATCCATTCGAAGAACACGGGGACTAGTTGAAGTAATGAGTCTCCCATATTGGGAGGCTCCTTACTTCAATTGAGATAATGAAAAATTATTTCATTTTTTTAGTTTTAGTCGGAACCTTAGGCGGTTCTCGAAAAAAGATAGCGAAAAAAATTATCCCTAAAGTCGAGACTAAAAGGAATGTATAAACCAATGCTTCCATAGATTCGATCGTGGTTTACAATTATAGCTTCCACACCTATTCATTTGGGATCATTTACCATATTTTGGATCATTTACCATATAAAGAAAAGTAAAGAGTCAAAGAATAAATGGTGATTCAAATCAAGATTTCTCCGGTACCTTATATCAAATCAAAAAAAAATAGAGGCGAAAGATACCAGAGCAATGTTGTATCAGACTACTTGTCTCCTTGTAGTTGGATCCCCAATTTTTTGAAATGCTCCAAATTCCACTTGAGCATCCAAATCTGGATCAATACCAGCAAAAACATCTCTGAACAAGGTTCTAGCACCATGCCAAATGTGTCCAAAAAAGAAGAGCAAAGCAAACGTAGCATGCCCAAAAGTGAACCAACCCCTTGGACTGCTACGAAAAACACCATCAGATTTCAAAGTAGCCCGATCTAATTCAAAAATTTCACCTAATTGGGCGCGTCTAGCGTATTTTTTTACAGTAGCAGGATCACCATAACTAACTCCATTGAGTTCGCCACCATAGAACTCGACAGTTACACCTACTTGTTCAACACTATACTTTGATTCTGCCCTTCTAAAAGGAACATCGGCTCTCACAATTCCGTCTCCATCTACTAAAACTACCGGAAATGTTTCAAAAAAAGTAGGCATACGACGTACAAAAAGCTCGCGCCCTTCTTTATCTCTAAAGACGGGGTGTCCTAACCATCCAACAGCTATTCCATCCCCGTTGTCCATTGAGCCTGCTCTGAATAATCCCCCTTTTGCCGGATTATTACCAATGTAATCATAAAAAGCTAATTTTTCGGGAATTTTAGACCAAGCTTCCGATAAACTCAGATTTTCGGCTAGTCCGGCGCTAACTCTTCGATATATTTCTTGCTGAAAGTATCCCTGATCCCACTGATAACGAGTGGGACCAAATAATTCGATTGGGGTAGTTGCTGAACCATACCACATAGTTCCAGCAACAACGAAAGCTGCAAAAAAAACAGCAGCGATACTACTAGAAAGTACAGTTTCAATATTTCCCATACGTAATCCTTTGTATAGACGTTGAGGCGGACGGACACTAAGATGGAATAGACCTGCTAATATGCCCAATGTACCCGCTGCAATATGATGAGAGGCTATTCCTCCCGGAACAAAAGGATCAAAACCTTCCGCGCCCCACGCTGGATTTACAGATTGTACTTTTCCAGTTAGTCCATAAGGATCGGACACCCATATTCCAGGACCATACAAACCTGTTACATGAAATGCGCCAAAGCCAAAGCAAGCCACCCCTGAGAGAAATAAATGAATTCCAAAGATCTTCGGCAAATCCAAAGAAGGTTTTCCCGTACGCTCATCACAGAATATTTCTAGATCCCAATACACCCAATGCCAGATAGCTGCCAAGAAGCACAAGCCAGAAAACACAATATGTGCCCCTGCGACACCTTCATAACTCCAAATACCCGGATTCGTTATAGTTCCTCCTGAAATACTCCAACCACCCCACGAATTGGTTATTCCTAAACGAGTCATGAAGGGTATAACGAACATACCTTGTCTCCACATTGGATCAAGAACAGGGTCAGAGGGATCAAAAACCGCTAATTCGTATAGAGCCATCGAACCGGCCCAACCAGAAACTAGAGCTGTATGCATTATATGGACAGAAAGCAATCGACCGGGATCATTCAATACGACAGTATGAACACGATACCAAGGCAAACCCATGGAAATACCCCTTTATCAAAGATAAATAGACACTATGTCACCTTATTTTATCGCATTGGAAAGGACTATACTATGTACCTAAGTACCTAACCTTTTCAGTGGATTCTGTATGAGAAAGAGTTAATATTTATTCCGTTCCATTGAAAATAACGGAACAATTCTGTTCATAAGAACAAAGAGAAGCAGATCTATTCTATACCCGATAAGTACCAATACGCAATGGGAGAATTGGTACCATTTTGTGGGAACGAATGCATAGATACTTGTTTATCATTCGAACGATCGATTGCTCCGTTCGTTAAAATTTTTCTTTATTCATTCTATCTTACTCTATAAACCTTCCAATCAATCTATCTAGAAAATAGAATAAACAGAAAAAAGGATGAAGACAATAAACCCATTGTTACGTTTCCATATTAAAGTGAAGTATAGTACTTAGTTTTTTTTCTTTAATTTAATGCCCATTGGTGTTCCAAAAGTACCTTTTCGGAGTCCTGGAGAGGAAGATGCAGTTTGGGTTGACGTATAGTGCGACTTGTCAGACATATTGGGTCATATGGGATTTACCCGTTCTCTCCCCCGATCGAGATATCCTCTGTTTCGCCCAAGAAATATTGTATTGAGATTGAGTGAACCATCAATCATTTGGAGCGTGAAGTACAATTAGATCAATTTATATTGGGGATCAATATTATCAATTAGAAGAATTTATGGTTGACTTGGACTGATAAAATAAAGTCTCCAGGCTCCGTTCAGAAAATACCAAATTGGTAACAAATTGATAATATATGTACGATTACCACTTGTATCATAAACGATTTTTATACTTACTATATACTATAGGAGCGATCTCAAACTGCCAACCAATGGAGTAGTATGATGAATACATCGAATAGTTTGGAGAAGACATGAAACAAATTGAAAAGGAAGTCGTAACAAAAAAAGTGGTACTGAGATCATTTGCCCTATATGTACAAATAGAATTCGGGCAGATCTTTTCCCGGAGTAGAACAAACATGAACCTAAAAAAATGGAAAGGGCCCATTCAGGAACAATAAAATGACATCGTGATTTGAATCTCGATGAAACAATACATCAATGAGAGGTTAGTTCAATAAGTTCAGTAAATTCTTTTTTTTTATAGGTAAGGGAACAAAAACTCATCTTATGTTTTTTGAAAAATAGAAGAAGAAAACCCCCTTCATTAGAAAAACAAAAACCTGTTACAGAAAAAAAAAGAAATAGAACTGGAATCGACACATTGATTCTTTTTTTCGCAATTTTTTTTTGAACCGTATGCATCCAAAGGTGCACGTACGGTTCCTAAGGGAACCAATTTTGTCCTAATCAACCGACTTCATCGAGAAAGATTACTTTTTTTAGGCCAAGAAGTTGATAGCGAGATCTCGAATCAACTTGTTGGTCTCATGGTATATCTCAGTATAGAAGATGATACTAGGGATCTTTATTTATTTATAAACTCTCCCGGCGGATGGGTAATACCAGGAATAGCCATTTATGATACTATGCAATTTGTGCCACCCGATGTGCATACAATATGCATGGGATTAGCCGCTTCAATGGGATCTTTCATTCTGGTCGGAGGAGAAATTACCAAACGTCTAGCATTCCCTCACGCTTGGCGCCAATGAGTTTTTTTATTTGAAAAAAAAAAAGGAAGACTATGCCTTCGCCATATTGAATATGAATAATAAGTAATAATAGCATGGCACTTCGAGTTCGATATGAGCAAACCATTATTGTTTTTTTCATAACATGAGATTTTATGTCGAGATAGTAGTATGAAATAGAGGTCATTTCGGATTTGATCTTATGTGTCGGGGGTACATTTCAGCGTCACAAACCATTCTTTTTCACACCAGAATTCTCTTTCTGATATTTATGTTATGAAAGAAAAAGTACAAAAATGAAAAAAAAAAGATCATTTTTTTCCTTATTTGATCGTATCAGAAAGGAACTTTGGGATTGCTAAATCACAGACAAAATAAATATATAAAGCAACAGAACCATCATAGTATTTTTTTTACTCCTACGAAAGGAAGGGTGGTAAATGGATCATTCAACGATCCGGATCGGATGGATTCTATTTCTTTCTTCAATAGAATAGAAGAGAAGAAAAAGAAAAAGTAAATTCCATTGTAGAGCCGTATGCACAAAAGATGCCTGTACGGTTGTACAATTCTATTCTTTTTTCTTATATTTTTTTTATCCCTTACTTTAGCCCAATCATGCAAGATAGAAGAACCCTTCATGATGTTATATCAATATCATCACATCAGGGTTATGATTCACCAACCTGCTAGTTCTTTTTATGAGGCACAAGCAGGCGAATTTATCCTGGAAGCGGAAGAACTACTGAAACTTCGCGAAACCCTCACAAAGGTTTATGTACAAAGAACGGGTAATCCTTTATGGGTTGTATCCGAAGACATGGAAAGAGATGTTTTTATGTCAGCAACAGAAGCCCAAGTTCATGGCATTGTTGATCTTGTAGCGGTCGAAAATGAAAATACTGGGGATTTCATGTAAATCCATTTCAAACCATAATTCGAATTTTCTGCGATTTGATATTGAGATATTGAATAGAAAAAAAATTCATGATCATCAATCATCAGGTTAAGATCGATCTAAACCAACCCATTCCATTCTAGAATTCTATATATACATACGACATGCCAACTATTAAACAACTTATTAGAAACACAAGACAGCCAATAAGAAATGTCACGAAATCTCCCGCTCTTAGAGGATGTCCTCAGCGTCGAGGAACATGCACTAGGGTGTATGTGCGACTCGTTCACGTTCAGATCATGAGTTCGAACAAATGAGACAATTTTCCAGTATCAATGACCAGTACCAATGAATAGGATAGATAGAGAAGATCTATCATATACCTATATTTATTGTGTTTGGAATTTATGGTTTACATTGGTGCAAATCCAATCACCTAGATTTGAGATGAAAAGCAATTCCCCATTGGGGGCAAATGGTTATCCATTAAGCGGAGGAAATGGTATTATAAGAAGCAAAAAGGTTATACTCCTATTCTTGAAAGAACGGACTAACAGGGTCAGCTACCTAGCCAACTTTCATAATTAAATGCCGTCACTGTATGGATAACTCTTATTGTGAAAAGAACTATTACTGTATAATTGATGGGTAGAGCCAAAGAGTGCGAACTATACAAGTTAACAATAACATTTGATAAAATGAAAGAAGAGGCTCCGGTGTATAGAGAGGACCTCACCGTTTAAAAAAAAAGTAACCATAGAAACGATGGAACCCACTATTTTTTTTTATTTGGTATCGTTAGAATTTCTTATTTCCAGGTGAAATGCCTGGAAGGAATAAAAAATCGTGGTTGGGGAAAGTCATAGTAGCAAAAGCCATTGGAATTTTTATTTTATATATCGGAATAATCCGTTTTGTTATTAATTGACGGGGGGTAAAGGATGACTGAAAGAAGAGAAATCAATTAGTTATTCATTAAGGTTTAATTTGATTCAATGACCAGAGTTAGACGAGGATATACAGCTCGGAAACGTCGAACAAAAATTCGTTTATTTGCATCAACCTTTATTGGGGCTCATTCAAGACTTACTCGAACGACTACTCAACAGAAAATGAGAGCTTTGGTTTCCTCTCATCGAGATAGAGGCAGGCAAAAGAGGGATTTTCGTAGTTTGTGGATCACTCGAATAAATGCAGTAATTCGTGAGAATAAGGTATTCTATAATTATAGTAGATTAATACCAAATCTGTACAAGAAGCAATTGCTTCTTAATCGTAAAATACTTGCGCAAATATCTATATCAAATAAGAATTGTCTTTACATGATTTCCAATCAGATTATCAAATAAAGGATATGATATTATCAAATATAATACAGAAATGATTGAAATTGAAACAGAATTCCCCGGAGAATGAACTCCGGGAAGATAGAATAAAAAAAATTAAGTAAGATAAGTAGTAGGAATGAACGAACATGTTTCAATAAAAAAAAAGATTTCTTCTTCCCCCATTTTTTATTTCTTATAACACAAGAAATAAATCGGGATTCTAGGCCTTTTGAACAAAACATCAATCTGAGCTTGAGTTCCGATTGGAGTTTTGAGTCAATTGAGGAGTATGTTTATTTATTTCTGGTTCTAGGACCAGTAGTTCTGGGGATCGACTCGGCTCTCTCAAATTGTTTCTCATTATTAAGAAAAGGTAACAAAGATAAAATACGAGCTTGTTTTATAGCAATAGTAATTAATCGTTGTTGTTTCAAGGTCAATTTATTCACCCGTCTAGATAATATTTTTCCTTGTTCACTAATAAATCGACTAATTAAACTCATGTTTCTATAATCGATTCGATCCCCCGATCCAATTGGGGACAAACGCCTACGAAAGGATCGCTTGTATTTACGAAAAGGTTGCTTGGATTTATCCATGGTTTATTCCTTATCTCTAAAATTCTATTTCTTTATTCATTTCAGATCTGACCGAAATAGGCTTTGATTCGCATCGTTTATATTATACATATCATATATAATACATATCATATGTATTATATATATATATATGAAAATGAAATCGGGTTTGATTTGTATTGTATATATTATGTATATTATATATGTTATATTTATGTTAAGTTAAATATGTTAACTTAAATATGTTAAGTTCTTCCTCTTCCTGTTCCTTGGAAAGATCGCGCACACGTTCCGTTCCATCTATTTCTTTATTTCCCCATGAATCGTATGCTTGTGACAATAGCGACAAAATTTTCTCAATTCTAATCTACTGGATGTATTGTGTCGATTCTTTTGAGTAATATATCTAGAAATACCCGGCGATTCTTTATTGACACCATTTCGGACACAACTGGTACATTCCAAAATAACTCTGACTCTGACATCTTTACCCTTGGCCATGAACCCCCTTTTGATTTTGGATCGACTTAACTTCTTCTATTTTCGACCCGAACTGAAGAAGAATAAAAGAACAAAAAAATCAATAAGAAAATCAATAGAAGTTACTAACTTGAAATTCCATTTTCATTTCTAAAGATTTCGTTGTGTTGTATGTGTTGTAATTATATAATTACAATTAATATTAATAGAGTAATAGTAATAATTAATAAAGTAATAATTAATAATAAATTAATAATTAAGTAATACAATTTCTTTCTAACTATCAATTATTCCTATCTTAAATCCCAATATTTCATTTAAGTATCTTCTTTCTATGCTATGATTTCGTGGATTCTGCCCTAGATCTGGATACACATTTCCATTTCTGTTCCCCAAAATTCGATCTTAGATTCACCAGATTTTTGTCGAGGTTCAATACACTTTTTCTTTTTTCTTTCCTTCCTATCCTCCTCCTATCCTAAAGAACTGAAAAAAAAAGGAAGGGGCGAAATTTTAGTCACGTCACGTAGAATTGTATCCCTAATTTTCTTCATTTCTTCGCATATTAATAACTAGAATGAAAAAAAAGGGAATGACAAGGCATCTGGGAATAAACGATTAATTTCTATCAATAGACCTGCTAAAGACCCAAACCATAGAGTAGTTAGCACAGGTGCCACGGAGAGATATGTTTTTATATCTCGCATTGAAAATCCTCCTTCTTTATTGTAATACATATATGTATGGTCAGATGTTGTAGTTCAAGATCATTTGTATTTTTTTTTACTTTACGCGGAATTCCTAACTAAAATAGATATGTACAATGAACCGATAGATGAGATTTTCCTGTCCCTAAAAAAGAAAGAAAAAGATGACCCCTTCTTCCTGAGCATTTCCGATAAGATCAATTTTTATTCTTTTTTTTATACGATACGCCGATAAGATAAATTTTCATTTTTTTTATACGTTAGGTTTCAGATGTATAAAATGATTTTATTATATGAAACCAAAAAGAAGAAATGACAAGAAAATTGTATATAGATAGAGGGGAAAATAACAATGTGGAAAACAAGACAGGGATTTTGTACAATGACACTGTACAAGAACTTTAAAAAGGGATGTAGCGCAGCTTGGTAGCGCGTTTGTTTTGGGTACAAAATGTCACGGGTTCAAATCCTGTCATCCCTACCTATTACTTCTCTTATGGGCAGTAACGAGGGATTAATTAAGATCGATTGAAATTGGACATAATCTTTCATTTTTGCTTGCTATACGTATGCAAGATATGTTTGGGGGTAAAAAAACCTTTTCTTTACACTACAGTCGTATCTCCTGTAATAAGAAAGCGCTCTTAGTTCAGTTCGGTAGAACGCGGGTCTCCAAAACCCGATGTCGTAGGTTCAAATCCTGCAGAGCGTGATTCCGTTTATGTTATGTCGAATCACAATAAAAAAACTTAACAAAAAAAAGTTTAATTGAAACTTGAATTTTACCTCCCGCAGGGAGGAGGTCAATCAAAAAAAAGAAATGTTACTCAATCAAAGGTCCAACTGATCACCACGTCTGTATTGTAAATATGCAGTTACGAATAATCCTGCCAAAGTAATAGGAATTAGACCTAAGACGATTCCAAATAGAAAAACTTCAATCATTTCGGTTTTTTGAGGGGATAAAAAGATGGGTAAGATCTATCCCTAAATATTAATCTGAATTATCCGTGAATCTCAATAACCAAGAATTGGCAATTGATGTGGAAAGGAACCTGGAACACCTGGAATCTCAGAGAAATATTCATTTTTATGAATTGTTCATTCAATTCATTTCAAATAAGTCGTATCTTATTCAAACCAATCAATAGAGCTGGGGTTATAGTTAAAGCAGCCAGTAGAAAACCGAAATAACTAGTTATAGTAGGCATGAAAGAGCTAAATTAGATATGTTCTTTTGTTACATATGTTGATAAAACACTTACCTAAGTTTCAATTTTTCCCAGATATAACAGTAACGGTAAGAAAAAACCAATTGACAGGATTAGTTTAGTTCAATTGAAAGTTCTTGATTCATCAGCTATGACATCGATCGGTCCTGTGATTCCGAATCGACAGATTCATTGTGCAATTCGTGAGTTGAGTAAAGTAATAGTAATAAGAACTGTGTCGTGTAACTTCATTCCAAAATTACTTAAATATAATTTATTTAATTTTGGAATAAAATAAAAAAATTGGATTTGAAAAGAACTTCAATTTTGATCATTTCTTTTCTTTTTCAATAAAAAGGATCTAATCCATTTGGGGGCGAACGACCTGATATTACCTTTTACTTATTTTTTTTTTAACTCATTGGATTCAGTACATTAATAGGTTGGTTAATTGCCCATAATATCTCGAATGAGAAGAAAAAAAGTGCTCTACGATATATCGAAACGATCTATCAAAAAAAAAACCTTTATATCTTTCATGAATTATTAGAACCCATTGATTCACACTTTTCCAAGATCTTTACTTTCTATTACGAAGCCAATAATGGAAACACCTTATAAGGAATTTGAGGAATTTTCTATTGATCTATTGAATAACATACAGTTATGCATAGACAAGGAACAAAAAAAGAAGAAAAGAATTATGTAGTATTTCGGTACCCATCGAGACTGCGTTGCTGTGCCAGAGGAAGGATAGCTATACTGATTCGGTATACTCGAAATACACCTTTGGTACAAAATTGACGATCTCACAAAGATGAAATATCAGTAGTT